AAAAAAAAAAAAAAAAAAAAAAATAAACTATATAACAAATACATAAAAACATCGTCTGATACACAATGAAAATTTTTGGAAGTTTTTGAAAACCGTTTGAATGGAGAAATTATTCAAATGGTTCTCAAAAACTCTAGATGTATCTCATTACAATTAGAATTCACCCTTCCTTTTTTTTTATTCTACAACGAAAAGAATCGTGAAAAAATGAAAGTCAAAGAATTCTAAAATTTTCTTTACAATTCATTAAAATTAAAATTCTTTATTATCAAACTTATCAAATTAGTATCCATAAAAATAATTAGATAGTAGAACTTGTACCTTGTCAACCGATAATGGGAGAACAAAATCAGGATAAATACCAATTCCTATTACAGGTAGAAAGATACAGATCGAAACAAAGAGTTCTCGTGGCCCAGAATCAAAAATTTTTGAGTTTGAAATATTGAATAGCTTGTATCCATAGAAAATCTGACGTAACATAGATAATAAAAAAATAGGAGTTAATATCATTCCAATTGCCATTACAAAAGTAATAAAAATTTTTGGCATGAAAAGATATTTTGGGCTAGTAATTATTCCAAAAAAGACTAAGAATTCTGCAACAAAACCACTCATTCCTGGCAATGCAAGAGAAGCCATCGAGAAACTACTAAACATGGTAAATATTTTTGGCATTAGGATAGATATCCCGCCCATCTCTTCGAGATAAAAAAAACGTATTCTATCACAACTTGTTCCTCCTAAGAAAAAAAGTGCAGCACCAATCAATCCATGAGAAAGTATTTGTAAAATGGCTCCATTGAGTCCCATGCCAGTTATAGAACCAATTCCTATAATTATGAAACCCATGTGAGATACGGAAGAATAGGCAATACGTTTTTTTAAATTGTGTTGACCAAGAGAGGTTGAAGCTGCATAAAAGATTTGTATTATTCCTACTATCACTAACCAGGGAGAGAATCTAGAATGAGCGTGAGCTAATAACTCCATATTGATCCGAATCAATCCATATGCTCCCATCTTTAATAAGATTCCAGCTAAAAGCATACATGTACTGTAATGTGCTTCCCCATGGGTATCCGGTAACCATGTATGTAGGGGTATCATCGGTGATTTGACAGCATAAGCAATAAGAAAACCAAAATATAATATTATTTCCAATGCTGTAGGATATGATTGATTAGCTAATTTTTCTAAATCTAATGTTGGTTCATTGGAACCATATAAACCCATACCTAGAACTCCTATTAAGAGAAAAATGGAACCTCCTGCAGTGCACAAAATAAACTTTGTAGCCGAGTACAGGCGTTTTTTTCCTCCCCACATGGATAAAAGTAAGTAAACAGGAATTAATTCTAATTCCCACATGATGAAAAAAAGTAAAAGATCTCGAGAAGAAAATGATCCTATTTGGCCACTATACATTGCTAACATCAAAAAATAGAAAAATCGCGGATTTCTAGTAACTGGCCAAGCTACTAAAGTAGCTAAAGTAGTGATAAATCCTGTAAGTAAAATGGGCCCTATGGAAAGTCCATCGATTCCCAGTCTCCAGTGAAAATCAAAAAGATTGATCCATTTTGAATCTTCCTTCAATTGGGTTAATGGATCGTCCAATTGGAAATGATAACAAAATATATAGGTCATTAGAAGGAGCTCTAGTATACATATACATATAGTATACCACCTATACATCTTATTTCCCCTATGAGGGAAAAAAACAATTGAAGAACCTGCGAATATGGGTAAAACAAGAAGTATTGTTAACCAAGGAAAAGAACTCGTGATAAAGACAAGATAATTTTTGACTAGAAAACCCCCCGTGCTCGGGAGAAGAAGAATATATTTTCTTTTCTCGAGTACGGGCCTTTGTCGGTAAAGAGGAATCAAATGATTCAAGTGGAGTTTTTTGTCACATATCAATAAGAAAGACCCATGCTCCGAGTTGTTTCATGCCATAAATAAACACGAACACTCAAAAAATCCGTTGGACAAGCGGATTCACATCTCTTACAACCTACACAATCCTCGGTTCTTGGCGCAGAAGCAATTTGCTTCGCTTTACATCCGTCCCAAGGTATCATTTCCAATACATCCGTGGGGCAAGCTCGAACACATTGGGTACACCCTATGCATGTGTCATAAATTTTTACTGAATGTGACATTAGGTCTATAAATTCTAGTTTTGAACACAAAAAATTTTCGATCTGGTCAAATTATAAAATAAAAGAAATTCTATATTTTATATTGTAAACACCAGATGAATCAATGATTTATCAAAATTTGAAGAATCCATAGATTTTCCAATCTGTTTATGAGAAAGGGCCAAGATACTTTGATTTCCTTTTCAATAACCATGAAATATGAGTTGTACATACGAATTCAATTCATGTTTATTTTATGAAATTTTTATATTAATAGAAAGATCTTCCTTTTTATTTCTTTAAATTATTTCTATGTGAAAATAGAAGAATTATGACTAATTTTTCAGCAAATTTGATTGATTGATACGAGTTAATTTTCTATTACGATGGATCGACGAAATAATAGATAGCCCAATAGCTGCTTCAGCAGCCGCAATGGCTATAACAAAGATGGAGAAAATCTCTCCTTTTAATTGCCTACTATCAAATATATTGGAAAATGCGATGAGATTTAAATTCACCGAATTCAGTATAAGTTCAAGACACATAAGTGCTCTAACCATGCTTCGGCTTGTGATCAGTCCATAGATACCAATAGAAAATAAATAAATACTCATAAAAAGTACATGCTCTAACATCATTGACAAATTCCTCATCAATCTCGATTCATTTCAATATGAACAAAAATTCAACCTATTCAGTTGACTAGAATAGAATAATTACAAGACAAAATAACATATTCAAAGTAGATTAAAATAAAATAGATTGAATATTTTTTTATTCTTTGAATTATAAAAATGGAAGTTCTTATTAGATTATTGACGAGCCATAGTAATTGCACCTATCAAGGAAACTAAAAGAATTAGAGAAATGAGTTCAAAAGGAAGATAAAAATCTGTGGATAAATGAATCCCAATTTGTTGAACGTTACTTATTAAGTCCTGTTCTATAATATGATTTGATCTTGTAGTCCAAAAAATTCCGTACCATGAAGTATCTGAGATAATGGTCATTAATGAAAAAAAAATACTTGTACAAACCTGTGAAGTGATCTTATCTCCAATGGTCCACAAATAGGAATCATTGGAATATTCTGAACCGTTCATAAACATAACAGCAAATATGATTAATACATTAATGGCTCCCACATAAATAAGAAACTGTGCGGCAGCTACAAAAAAGGAATTCAATGAAATATAGAATAAGGATATACAAACAAGAACCAATCCCAATGAAAAGGCCGAATCGACGGGATTGGTAAGTAATACTACTCCCAGACCTCCTAATAAAATAACTGATTCCAAAAATACTACAAGAATATCATGTATTGATTCAGGTAAATCCATTATGAAATAAAAGATAAATAAAGAAGTCGAAATATTTCATGACCTTACTAAGGGACTCAGGAAAGGGACTTTTTTTTTATGATACCTTCATAATTGAATAAAAAAAGAATATAGAAAAAATAAAGTTAAAAGTTCTTTGGCTAATCCTACTTTCTTCCAAACCAAATCTTAGGAATTGATAATCTTGGTAATCGTTGTTGAATCTATAACTGTTTGTATTGTGTAATCTCCAATTATTGACATTGGTAACCGACTCAAAGAAATTTGATTATAATTTAATTCGTGACGATCATAAGTAGAAAGTTCATATTCTTCAGTCATCGATAAACAGTTTGTTGGACAATACTCAACACAGTTACCGCAAAATATACATACCCCAAAATCTATACTATAATGAAGCAATTGTTTTTTCTTAATAATTTTTTCAAATTTCCAATCAACAATAGGAAGGTCTATGGGACATACGCGAACACATACTTCACAAGCAATACATTTATCAAATTCAAAGTGGATTCGACCACGAAAACGTTCTGATGTGATTGATTTTTCATAAGGATATTGAATAGTTACAGGTAAACGATTTGTATGGGATAAGGTAATTATGAAACTTTGTCCAATGTACCTTGCAGCTCGTATTGTTTGTTTGCCATAATTCATGAACCCAGTAACCATAGGGAACATATTATAGATATCCATGAATAAAATTTATGTTTCTTTCTCTTAGTTGAGAGAAGTTATGGATATAGAATATCATTATTGTTATCTCTTCATTTTTATTTTTTTTTTAGAGTTTTATAGTGAAACAAGTTGAGAAGAAGTTGTCAATAATAGATTACCTAGAGAAATAGGTAAAAGAAATTTCCATCCAAGATTTAATAACTGATCTATTCTCATCCTAGGTAAAGTCCATCTTGTTATGATAGGAATGAACAGAAATAAATAAGCTTTGACTAATGTAATAAAGATACCAATTGCCATTAAAAAAACTCTAAACATCTTTTTTTTTACAAAAAGTTCAGTAATAGATATGTACGGAATAGAAAAATTCCATCCACCTAAGTAAAGAACTGTTACAAATAATGAAGAAACTAATAGATTTAGGTAAGAAGCAAGATAAAAGAACCCGTATTTTATACCTGAATATTCGGTTTGATAACCTGCTACTAATTCCTCCTCTGCTTCTGGTAAATCAAAGGGTAATCTTTCACATTCTGCTAGAGAAGACATTATAAAAACTAGAAAGCCTATGGGCTGACGCCACAGATTCCATCCCCCAAAACCATATTTGGACTGTGCCTCAATTATATCAACAGTACTTGAACTATTAGATAATTATAGTAGATGATAACATCACTGTTCTCATCGCTATTCCAAAACCGTACATGAAGCCTAAGTTTCATACGGCTTCTCTATGGGCCACAAAGAAATGTGTAAGGTAAGGACTGACTAATCGTTCTCCTTGGACTTGGACCCTATAGAATGTAAAGATACATTGGAGGTTGAAGAGTCCTCAATTTGACCAATCAAATTCTATCTGCTAGAATAAGGAAAAGCACTTCCGAATTGATCTCATCCCTTATAATGATATAATGAGAATTTCTAAAATTTATATTTGTTCAGCAATAACTTAATTCTTCAATCAAATACTCGTCATAAATAGAAAGAATTGGGCATTCCGTTAATGAATCATTATTATTCCCTTTTTCTTATTTTTCTTCTATTTTTTTTTTTATTGCATTCTCTTTGTCTTGTTCCCGTTCTTCTTTCTGTGTGAAAACTTAAAACTTAAATAAAAGCAAAGAAAATAAAGGATTAATTCGTTCTTGATAGTTATTTCTTTAATCAGTGATTAGTAACATACTCTAGATCGGAATCGTGGGGAAGTACTGCTTTATCATTTCTACAAATTTCAAGCCCTTATTATGATTCCTTTTATGCAAAGTTTTATACAAAAATTTCTTTTTTGCTACCTTACATTATTTACATTACTTATCCTTTGTGTACTTTGGTGTTCCTAACTGCTCACTTCTTTTTGATTGATCCCCAGTATAGTAAGAAATAATGTACTGTTGATCTTTTGCATCCGCTTCAAGATATGAAGATTAATCAAATAATCTATAATATAAATCTTGGGGTAAACAACTTATGTTTACTTCAATTTCCTTCTTGTACCTTAGGGAATGAGATTTTTTTTTACTGCAAATTGAGGAGCAGTTTTGTTTCACTCATATAACTATCTGGTTTAACTCATCGAACTGAAATATTAAATAAAAAAATGAATATATTTTTTCAATTTCTTTATCTTTACTTACTATGAAGTTTTAAAATGAAAAATAGAAAGAAAAATATTTTTTTTTCTAGAAAAGAAACAAGAAAAATTCATGTTCCGACGAATCACACGTAGAGATATTGCTAACACACACAGAGTTAATGGTATTTCATAACTAATTGATTGAGCTGCAGCTCGTAGACCGCCTGAAAAGGAATACTTATTATTTGATCCGTACCCTGACATAAGAAGACCAATGGGTACAATACTTGAAATGGCAATCCATAAAAAAACACCTATACTGAGATCAGCTAAAACAAGGCGATATCCAAAAGGAATTACTAAATAACTTAGTAGAATTGATATAACTGCTATGGAAGGTCCAATACCAAACAAACGATTATTCCCTCTAGATGGAAGAAGGTCCTCCTTCAAAAGTAATTTGGTCCCATCTGCTAAAGCTTGAAGAATCCCTAATGGGCCGGCATATTCAGGTCCAATACGTTGTTGTATTGCTGCGGATATTTTTCTTTCTAACCACACAATGACTAATACTCCCATTGTAATTCCTAAGACAAGGGTTAAAATGGGAACAAAAATCGCTATGAGTCCATAGACTTCTTTTAAGGATTCTAATCTATAAAAAGAATTGATAGTTTTTACTTCTGTAGTATCAATTATCATTTCAACGATCAACTTCTCCCATAATGATATCTATACTACCTAGTATCGTCATGATATCAGCCAATTTCATTCTTTTAACTAGCTGAGGAAGAATTTGCAAATTGATGAAACTGGGTGAACGAATTTTCCATCTCCAGGGGAAAATGCTACTATCTCCTATTAAATAAATTCCTAATTCTCCTTTTGGGGCCTCTACCCTTACATAAAGTTCTTGTTTTAACAATTCAAAATTGGGTGAAAGTTTTTTAGTAATAAATCTATATTCAAAATTATTCCATTCGGAATTCTTTGTCGTATGAAAACGGCGGTTTTCTAAATTCTCATAAGGTCCTCCAGGAATTCCTTCTAGAGCCTGTTGAATTATTTTTATGGATTCTTGCATTTCACCGATTCTTACTAAATAACGAGCTAATGTATCGCCTTCTTTTTGCCATTTTACTTCCCAATCAAATTTATTGTAACACTCATAATGATCAACTTTACGAAGATCCCATTGGATTCCAGAAGCTCGTAACATTGGTCCTGATAAACCCCAATTTATTGTCTCCTCCCCACGAATAATGCCCACTCCTTCAACTCGTTCTAAAAAAATGGGGTTTCGCGTAATAAGTTTTTGATACTCAACAACTTCTGTTAAAAAATAATCACAAAAATCAAAACATTTATCTATCCAGCCATAAGGTAAATCCGCAGCTACTCCTCCGATGCGAAAATAATTATGCATCATCCGCATACCTGTGGCGGCTTCGAATAGATCATATATCAATTCCCTCTCTCTTAAAATATAGAAAAAGGGAGTCTGTGCACCGATATCGGCCATAAAAGGTCCAAGCCATAACAAATGGGAGGCTATACGACTGAGCTCTAGCATAATCACTCTGATATAACTGGCCCTTTTAGGCACTTGAACACTTTCCAATCGTTCTGGTGCATTTACTGTTATTGCTTCTGTGAACATAGTAGCTAAATAATCCCAACGTGTAACATAAGGCAAATATTGTATAATTGTTCGGTTCTCCGCTATTTTTTCCATCCCTCTGTGTAAATAGCCCAATATAGGTTCACAGTCAATAACATCTTCACCATCCAGAGTAACGATCAGCCGAAGAACACCGTGCATTGATGGGTGGTGAGGACCCATATTGACTATTATGAAATTTTTTCTTGTAGCTGGTATAGTCATATTTTTTCCTTAATTATTTATTTCATGAATTTCTTAAAATGAAAAATATAATACTAAGAACTGATAACTGAACTAAAAAAGAGAATTAAAAAATAAAAAGGATAATAATAAGAAAATAATATTCAAATGAAATTAACGATTTTTTGGTTCCCGAATATCTAACTGATCCATTAATTTCTTATAACGCACTTTCTTTTTCTTTGACAAATAAGTCAATAATCGCTGACGTTTTCCCAGAATTATTCGTAGACCTCTTTGTGATAAAAAATCTCTTTTGTGCAATTCTAAATGTGACGTAAGTCTCCGTATCTTACTGGTAAAAAGGAATATTTGAAATTCAACAGACCCACTATTTTCTTCTTTTTCTTCTTGTGTAATAACTGAGATGAATGAATTTTTGACCATAAATGAAGATTTCGATCTTTCTTTTCTGTGAATTTTACCGATCAGGAAAAATAATAAGATTTATTATGCCAGTTATTTTCATCTAGTATACATAAAAATTGAATTTTTTTTTTATTCTTTATTCATACTACTTTGTTTCTTGTTTATGTGGTTTATTTTATATATATGTATTAACGAAAGAGAACAATTTCAATTTTTTTTTTTACTTAAAGGGATTCCGCTCCTCCTAGTTAAAAATTCTATACTCGGAAATAAGTATCTTGTATTAGAATGTTATACAGTGTATATATTTTGGCTTTCATCTACCGAATATGTCACACGATATGTAGGAAATCCACTATAAATTTTTTCAATTTCATTGGAATATCATTAACTCTAAATTGTGAATACATATGTATTCTTGACATACTGAAACGACTGCTGTTATTGGTATCAAACCAATAACGATTCATACAAGCTAAATCTTCTAATCGATAATTGGGCCAAAGGAACAATTTGAATTTCATGAAAATTTTTCCATCTGTATTATCTGTATTAAAATGCTTGTCCTCATTCAAAAATTGCCCACAGTTTCTTATTTTGTTTTCATTGTAAAGTCTTGTATTTTTATCCACAACATTACAATTTTTGGAATTGAAACAAATTCTAATTCGAAATTCTCTTCGACGTATGGAAGATAAAATATTTTCAGGAATAAGGAAATCATAATGATTTTTGTCTCTACTCAAAAATATGTTGCTGTATTGTGCAATGTTTTTTTCAAACTCCCTTTTCTTATTCTTATTCTTAAGATATTTTATATATATATTTTTTGTGTATTTCTTATTCGTTTGGTGTTTCTTCTTATCGACCAATGAAATATCTATAGTTTGATATATAATATATTTTCCGTCTCTTCTTATAGATAGAAAAATTGGATCAATAATAAATAATCCCTTTGTTAGCAATTCTGTAAGAAATAGGTCCCTTTGAATCAGCATTTCGTCTAGTTTTATTTCATCTCTTTTAATCGAGGATATGGCAATTTTATTTATATTTTTCAGTCTAAGTAAGAGACAATATACTCTAATATTTTTCATTATATTTTTATTCAAGTAATCGTCCCATCTTAATTGAAAAAGTAAATAATTTTTCAAAAAGAAATCTAGTTCCATTTCATTCTTGTTCTTACATTTTTTTTTTTTTCTACCTTTTTTCATTTCTAATCTTCCGTAATCTTCTTCAACAGCCCTTTTTTTATTTTGTTTTAGTAGATTCAATACAAGATTTTCTTGGCCTTGTTGTTCGTCTTCTTCCTGTTTGTAATTTACAAATTCAAAATCTTTTTTCGATGATATATGAAGATTTTTTTTTTTATTTACGTTGATGTTTTTACTATTTTCATTTATATAAAAATTAAAAAAGAGTGATTTTATTGGGATGATCCAAGGTTGAATCTTATATACATCAAAAAGTAGTAAAAATTCTGGGAAGAACCAAGGTTCTAGATTGGATATAGTATCAGAATTTGATGCAGTATTATAGAACCTTTCTTTATTCATTCCCATGCAATCAAGAAAGGTTCTTTTTTGTTTGCATAATTTGATCTCTTGATGAATCGTAGGAGAAAAAATATCTTTTTTCTCCATTTTTTTTAAATTCTTAATTTCAGTTTTAGTATTTTCCTTAATATTGATGTCAATATGTTCATTGGTCCAGATCTCAATATTTTTTTCTAAACAAAGATTAAGAACTCTATAATCAAAATATTTTCTATCCAAATTGGTATTCCCATCAATAAGATATACTTTTTCTAGATAATCATTACTAGGCATACTTACCGATACATAAAAAGATTTAGGTTTCAATGTATTGAAAGAATATGGGATTTCTTGGGCCCCGTTTATTTCTAATGTTGATTCAGAAATGTATAAATTAGGGGGGTATATGTATTTATATGATAAAAGATCATATCTGTAATGTTTTTTCCATTTATCTTTTTGACTCATAAAAGAATTCGTTGCATAGTTATTTTTTTTCATGGAATGAATTAATAGGTATTTTTTATAGAAATCCGATTGTATTGATTCCTTTTTTTTAATCATACGGTGTTCATTTATTCTATTTTGCCATTCTTTTTCTTTAGGTATTAATCGAGACCTTTTTTTTTGAGATAAATTATACTGATAATGACCTTTTAACCAGTTTTTCCATTCGTTCATTACATACGTATTAATTTTTTTATCTTTTGGTTTGGAATGAAATATTCTGTGTATCATACAATAGTTTTTTAATTTTTCCTTAAAAAAGGGGGAGTTCCCTTGATATTGAAGTACAGGTCTTAAGTGATACTGATTAAAGAATTGGTTAAGTAATTGGGTTTGTGATAATTTGTAAAATACATATGCTTGTGACATGGAAGATAAATTCCAAGAAATATTAGAATTTTTATTACTATTCTCAGTATTATCAGTATTTGAAAACAATTTTTTTATAGTAAAAATAAAATTCATTTTATTTTTATTTGTTTCATAAATTTCTTTTTGTTCATTATTTTTTTTATTGTTGCAAATGTCTTTATTAAAGATCTTTTTTGTTGATTCAAAGAAAAGTTGTGTGTTTATCTTAGAAAAAGTAATGATACATAGCAAAATATCTATGTATCTTTTTTCAATGAATGATTTAATAAAGTAGTATGATTTACGCATTAATCGGATATTTTGTCTTTTTAATATTTTCCAAATAGATTTCTGTGATTCCAATCTTTTATTATCATAAATTAGAACTATCTTTTTTTTTTTCTTTTCTTTTGCGGTTTGTTCAATTTGATTCCTTATTTTTATTGTCTTATCAGAAAGATCTTTCATTCTTTTTTCTATTAGTGAATAATTTAACCAATTCATTGGTCGAATTAGAACGGACGATTCGCGAAGAATTTTAGGAATTCTTTTGAAATCTTTTTCATTTTCGTACAATTCATGTACTTTTTCTTTCCTAAATTCAAATAATAAAATTGGATTTAAATTTTTCAGTTTTTTAATTAGTAGTTTTATAACTTGAAGTATTTTGATGACCCTTTTTATTTTTTCTTTTCTAACTTTTAGAAAGTATATTTTTTTCTTTAAATTTTTGAGAACTTGGAAAAATTTATTTTTCACCTTTTTCTTTTTTTTTTCGAGTTCTTTAAAAATAGGGTAAAAAAAAAAAGGGTTTTTCCGGGGAAAACCAAAAGGAAGTTCCGCTTCCCTTCCCCAGACTGTTAAAAAACAAAAACTAGTTTTTTTATTTTTTTTTTTATCTCTATGATTAGATCGTACCTTAGATTTTCGCCAAGGTTTTAGACAGAAAGGGTATAGAATCTTTATCTGAATACCATCTATTAACCAATTTTGGGGAAATTCTGTTTCTGATAATTGAACACCATTATAGGTGCATTTAATATGTTTTTCTCTATTCCATTCCTTCAAATCCTCGTGCCACTCAGGGGATTGTAATAATAAAATACGGAAAATATTTTTAGCTATTATTAATGAAGGCAATATAATGTATTTTCTAATAAAAGATTGGGTTACTAACATCAAACCTCTTATTGCTTGAATAAATATAAAGTTTTCCCAAGCTTCTGATATTTCTATCCGTTCCTTTTTTTCTTTTTCCTTTTTTTTTAAATCATGAATTTTTAATTCTAATTCTTGTTCTCTCCCCATCCAATTTCTCAAATTTATCAAAAAGATTTTCTTCATTTTCAAAAAGATTTTCTTCATTTTCAAAAAGATTTTCTTCATTTCGTTGATATCAAAAGAGGGAAAAAAATAGGTTTTGTCTAGTCGATCCAAAAAAAGCGGGGAATGTGCATTTACTTGAAAGAGGTTCCAAGTAACTGTTTTACGTCTTTGAGCGCGCATGGATCCTTTGATTAGATTGCGACGAAAATCTGATCGTTGGGAGTAACGTATCAAAAAAAGCTTTTCCTTTTTTTTATCATTGTTACTATTTTTACTAGTACTAGAAAGAGAATTGGTATTATTCTTGTTATAAATTAACACATGTTTGGCTCTTCTTGAAGAAATATCTTTATCTTCATCTTCTTTTAACAATTCTTCTTCTTTTTCTTCTTCTTCTTCTTTCAAATCATCGGTAAATTTGTATGACCATCGAGAAACCTTTTTACTTATTCCTTCTATTCTAATTTCAATATATTTCTTTTTCATTCTTTTTTCATTTTTTATATGCGTTGTAATTACATCAAATAAAAATTGCAAAGACTTTGCTTTATTTTCTGAATCAATTTCTTTTTCTTCTGTAGCATTCAAAAAATGTTGATGGTAGGGTTCAAAGGAATCATTAAGAAGTAGATTATGAATCTTATTTATCAAAAAAATTTCTACTAAATCTTCTGTATCTTTATAAGTATTCTTAATTACACATGAATCTAGTTTTTTTCTCATTCCTCGATAAGCTCCGTTGAAAAACGGATCATATACTTT